GTTTACCTCTTTACTGTTCAAAGATCAAAGAGAAAACAATTCGGTTATTCCATTACGTGGATACACATTGGGAAACAACATAGTAGTTGTCCAACGAGATACTGCACATACTAAAATATTGTCTTGGGCGAGTCACATATTGCGCCGCTTGTTTTAGTTTTACTATTTTAGAAATTTTATTTTTGTTTTGCTTGTTTTATTGAACCCATTTCATATCATGGTTCAAACGTTAAAAGTCGACGGGTTTTACTAATCCTTTTCGAAATCCGAAGAAGTTCCCATGGATCATTTGTCAACTCCTCAATCAATGACTTCTTCGTCGGAATGCTAACTAAAAGATTATTTTATTATACCTATCGAAGAAGTCATTGATTCTTTCGATCGGGATTCATATTGAAAATAATCAGAAATCTAGGAATTCTAATCGTAAAAGTCGCTTTCGATTATTTCAAATTAATTGAATTGAAATCAACACAAATTAAATACAAATAGATAAAGCAAAGAAATAGAATTGGGATACTATATAATATACATTATCACTATATATATTATATATACGTAATTTAATCGATTTCTATATATATAGAAAAGGAATATGATGATACTATTGTAGATTGATCTATATTAATCTATATTAAATTAACCCGCATTACAATACAACTTTATACACTACAATAACAATACTAGATAGTATGGTAGAAAGAAATATCTGAATCTTTCTACCATACTATCGTATCCCATAGAATACGACTGATTCTAGTCTGCCCATTTCATTTAAGACGCGAAATTTTTATCCTTTTCTTCTCTGCAATTATTGATAAGAAATAAAAAATCAAGTTTAATTCAAATTAATCACCTTGGCTGACTGTTTTTACGTATATTATAAGTAAAAAAGCAGTAGGAACTAGAATAAACAGTGCAGTAGCAATAAATGCGAGAATATTTACTTCCATAATCTCATTGTTTAATTTTTCTTTAATTCGCAATAACTCGGGAGTTAATCCCATAGAGATAATAAACCTTTCGCCTGTAAATTCAATGGGATGCATTACATCTCGATGATATCGAATCGGATCAATATCATGAATAACAATATCGGAGCTATCAAATCGATTCATCGTCAAGAATTGAATAGTATAACATAGGATGATCTTTTATCCATACTAAACTCAAAATTTGATTCCCGATACAATCAATAATTCCTTTATTTATTTATCATTCTTTTCCATTCTTTCTTTTCTATAACCTACCGCCCTCTTTGTACAATCATCTGATGAAGTATCATCTAACCGCCTTTCCACTTACCATTGGTTCTAAACAAACCCCAACAAACAATAGAAGCTCAATGAAAAAAAAAAGGAATAAGTTATAAACTCCTTTTTTTAATGATCCAATCTTCTTGGAAAACAAAAGAAGTATGATAAAGACGAGTACAAATTCCGGTATAAAAAAATCGAATATTCCATCAAATTAACTATTTTTTTATATATTTATATATAAATTTAAAAAGTTTGTTCTTTCAAGGAAAAACCCTTATAAAATAAAAAAAAAATTCATTACCTCGCTAATAAAAAAGTGATCCTTGTTTGATCTTTATTTTTTGAATATCCTCTTTCATTGGATTAGTAATGGGACGCATATATCAAAAGTTCAATGCGAAATTTGAATGAGATAGATTATTTCAAATTAGTAAAATTTGAAATTGAGGTTACACAAAATAGGGCCCGAAAAGGATATACTTTTATTTTAATCTTAAAAAAAAAAGTATTCTATTCTATACACAGTAACTATGTTCAATTTTTTTTATATTGTACAAATTCCATTTATGTATGTACTCCCGGGAAACATACAATACTCTACTCTATTTCATATTTCACAGATCGGGAGTAATTGAAAAAGCCAGACCCAGTACAGTACGGTATCCCGTGGAATCCTGAATCTGATGCTAATAATATAATAATTGTACTAATCCACATATGCCTCTCTCCCATCAATCGAATCGGTACTAGTCGAAGAAATAGAAATTCCCCCATTTGGTTGATGATAAATGTGAAACGAAAAAGAAAAAAAGAAGAGGGATCGCTGTTGGGAATGAAATTATGTTATTTGGACTTCTTTTCACAAAAAATAGAGAGATGAATTGATATAGTTTTTTATTGGATTTGGATTCGTCGGGACTGACGGGGCTCGAACCCGCAGCTTCCGCCTTGACAGGGCGGTGCTCTGACCAATTGAACTACAATCCCAAGTAAATACCATAATAAAATAAAGTATACATATTTTTATGATTTCATTCTAACCCTTTCAATTTCGATTCGAATTGGCGTGTTGTAACAGAGCTGCGAGTGTGATATATCGATACCCATATGGATATGTACTTTAGTTAGAGCAGCCGGTATTACTAGTAATCCTTTCGTTATTGCCAAATCAATTGGATAATCACTCGTTCAATCAAAAAAGTTTTTTTTTTTATTTACTCTTTTCCTTAAACTTTACTTTA